AGGAAAAACAAATTCTAAGGAATCCAAAAAATTGAAAAATTGGATCTATGTCCAAAGGATCACATCTACTAAGAAAAAGTATTTTGTTTTAGTTCGACCCGTAGTGACATATGAAATAGGGGGCGGTATAAATTTAGCAACACTCTTTCCCCCGGATTTGTTCCAAGAAAAGGATAATATGCAACTTCGAGTTGTCAATTATATTGTTTACGGAAATGGAAAACCAATTCGGGGAATTTCTGACACAAGTATTCAATTAGTTCGAACTTGTTTAATTTTGAATTGGGACGAAGACGAAAAAAGTTCTTCTATCCAAGAGGCCCATGCTTCCTTTGTTGAAGTAAGTACAAATGGCCTGATTCGAGATTTTCTAAGAATCAACTTAGTGAAATCCCCTATTTTGTATCTCAGAAAAAGGAATGATCCGTCAGGCTCAGGATTGATCTTTGATAATGTGTCAGATCACACCCATATCAATCCTTTTTATTCCATTTATTCCAAGACAAAGATTCAACAATCACCTAGCCAAAATCACGGAACTATTCGCACTTTGTTAAATAAAAATAAGGAATGCCCATCTTTGATAATTTTGTCATCATCTAATTGTTTTCAAATGGGTCCATTCAATGATGCAAAATATCACAATGTGATAAAAGAATCAATTAAAAAAGATCCTATAATTCAAATTAGGAATTCGATTGGCCCTTTAGGAACAGTCCTTCAAATTGTGAATTTTTATTCATTTTACGATTTAATAACTCATAATCAGGTTTTAGTAACTAAATATTTGCAACTTGAAAATTTAAAACAGACCTTTCAAGTACTTAAATATTATTTAATGGATGAAAATGGGAGGATTTATAATCCTGATCCATGCAGTAACATCATTTTGAATTCATTCAATTTGAATTGGTATTTTCTCCCTCACAATAATTATCATAATTATTGTGAAGAAACATCTACAATAATCAGTCTTGGACAGTTTATTTGTGAAAATGTATGTATAGCCAAAAATGGACCACACCTAAAATCGGGTCAAGTTTTGATTGTTCAACTTGACTCTGTAGTAATAAGATCCGCTAAGCCTTATTTAGCCACTCCAGGAGCAACTGTTCATGGCCATTATGGAGAAATCCTTTACGAAGGAGATACATTAGTTACATTTATATATGAAAAATCGAGATCCGGCGATATAACGCAGGGTCTTCCAAAAGTGGAACAGGTGTTAGAAGTGCGTTCAATTGATTCAATATCAATGAACCTAGAAAAAAGAGTTGAGGGTTGGAACGAGCATATAACAAGAATTCTTGGAATTCCTTGGGGATTCTTGATTGGTGCTGAGCTAACTATAGTGCAAAGTCGTATATCTTTGGTTAATAAAATCCAAAAGGTTTATCGATCCCAAGGGGTACAAATCCATAATAGGCACATAGAAATTATTGTACGCCAAATAACATCAAAAGTCTTAGTTTCCGAGGATGGAATGTCTAATGTTTTTTTACCTGGAGAACTAATTGGATTGTTGCGAGCGGAACGAACGGGGCGCGCTTTGGAAGAATCGATCTGTTACAGGGCCATCCTATTGGGAATAACAAGAACATCTTTGAATACTCAAAGTTTCATATCTGAAGCGAGTTTTCAAGAAACTGCTCGAGTTTTAGCCAAAGCTGCTCTCCGGGGTCGGATCGATTGGTTGAAAGGCCTAAAAGAGAACGTTGTTATAGGAGGGATGATACCCGTTGGTACCGGATTCAAAGGATTAGCGCACCGTTCAAGGCAACATAAGAATGTTCCTTTGGAAATAAAAAATAAGAATTTTTTCGAGGGCGAAATCGGAGATATTTTGTTACACCACAGAGAATTATTTGATTCTTGCATTTCAAAGAATTTCCATGATACACCAGAACAATCATTTAGAGGATTTAATAATTCCTAAAAGTGGATTCATCCTTTTTTAATAAAAAAAACTCTCTAGGTCATTTGGTGTTGTCCTGAAAATAAAGATAATAACGAATAGAGGGTAGCGATTTGGATCGTATATCGACAGACACAGCCAATCTCCGGTAGAAGAAAAGGTTCCATCGGAACAATTATTTAGTTCAGGGCACCTCGTCGCTTTTTTTGAAAAAAAAAAAAGAGGAAATGGGGGGAGAAATGACAAGAAGATATTGGAACATCAATTTAGAAGAGATGATGGAAGCAGGAGTTCATTTTGGTCATGGTACTAGGAAATGGAATCCTAGGATGGCACCTTATATTTCTGCAAAGCGTAAAGGTATTCATATTACAAATCTTACAAAAACTGCTCGTTTTTTATCAGAAGCTTGTGATTTAGTTTTTGATGCAGCAAGTCGGGGAAAACAGTTTTTAATTGTTGGTACCAAAAATAAAGCAGCTGATTTAGTAGCACGGGCTGCAATAAAAGCTAGGTGTCATTATGTTAATAAAAAGTGGCTCGGTGGTATGTTAACGAATTGGTCCACTACAGAAACGAGACTTCATAAGTTCAGGGGCTTGAGAACGGAACAAAAGACGGGGAAACTCAACCGTCTTCCAAAAAGAGACGCAGCTATGTCGAAGAGACAATTATCTCACTTGCAAACATATCTGGGCGGGATTAAATATATGACAGGCTTGCCCGATATTGTAATTATTGTTGATCAGCAAGAAGAATATACGGCTCTTCGAGAATGTATCACTTTGGGAATTCCAACAATTTGTTTAATCGATACAAACTGTGACCCGGATCTTGCAGATATTTCGATTCCAGCAAATGATGACGCTATAGCTTCAATCCGATTAATTCTTAACAAATTAGTATTCGCAATTTGTGAGGGTCGTTCTAGCTATATACGAAATCCTTGATTAATAATAAGATAAATAAATTCTTTTTTGAACTCTATAGATTTATGGAATCGGTTACTACTCTTGAATCGCATAAAAGAGATAAAAATTACTGGGGATATTTTGTGATTAGTTAGTATCCAAAATAGAAAATTCAACTAATCAAGTGGAAAAAGAGATGGTTGAATCAAAATAATTCCCTTTCAAGTTCTATTTCTGTCAGAGGGCAATATGAATGTTCTATCATGTTCCACCAACACACTAAAAGGGTTATACGATATATCTGGTGTGGAAGTAGGCCAACATTTCTATTGGCAAATAGGAGGTTTTCAAGTCCACGGCCAAGTACTTATAACTTCTTGGGTTGTTATTGCTATCTTATTAGGTTCAGCTAGTATAGCTGTTCGGAATCCACAAACCATTCCAAATGACGGTCAGAATTTCTTCGAATATGTCCTTGAATTCATTCGAGACGTTAGCAAAACCCAGATTGGAGAAGAATATGGTCCATGGGTTCCTTTTATTGGAACTATGTTTCTATTTATTTTTGTTTCTAATTGGTCAGGGGCTCTTTTACCATGGAAAATCATACAGTTACCTCATGGGGAATTAGCTGCACCCACGAATGATATAAATACTACCGTTGCTTTAGCTTTACTCACGTCAGTAGCCTATTTCTATGCAGGTCTTAGCAAAAAAGGATTAAGTTATTTTAGTAAATACATACAACCAACTCCCATCCTTTTACCCATTAACATCTTAGAAGATTTCACAAAACCTTTATCACTTAGTTTTCGACTTTTCGGAAATATATTAGCCGATGAATTAGTAGTTGTTGTTCTTGTTTCTTTAGTACCTTTAGTGGTTCCTATACCTGTCATGTTCCTTGGATTATTTACGAGTGGTATTCAAGCTCTTATTTTTGCAACCTTAGCCGCGGCTTATATAGGCGAATCCATGGAGGGTCATCATTGACGAGTTTTCGAAATAGTCAGTCGTTTTTTAGCTTAGGCCAAGATAATCTATGCGTGACTCAAGATAATCGACTTAGGGAATATAAAAATACGGTATGTACGGTATATATGATCTGCAGTAATAGGAAAAAAGATTACGCTATTTAGGTTAGGGAATTGGAAAAAAAAAAGGAAAGAGATAAAGATCTTTTTCCTAAAATTCTTGTTTGGCCCATTTAATTTATATAATACCTACCTCTAATCAAGATTTTCTATTAATATTTTCTTTTGTTCAATTGAACAAAAGAAAATATTAATAGAAAATCGGAATAAATAATATTAAATAAAAAAAATGAAATAAAAAAATAGAAAAAATGGAATGAACCTTTTAATCACTCAAATACTGATATTTCTATGCAATAATTTGGCCTAACGAATTCGTACATGTAGATTGTATACATGTAGATTGTATACATGTGGGATAATGATAAATAAAAGGAAAAGAAGAATAAGAATTGAAAAAACGAAATTCATAAAAAATGAATTGGTTAGTAAAGGCGGGTCAAAACTGGGTATATGGAATCTAATGGATAGAATCCAACTCTTGGACGTTTCAAAAATGATTCTAGAATCCAATTGAATCTAAGATACGAATAGTTGGTTTCCGTTATGGAAGAAAGACATGTATATGTGATATTAGATATTGACTAGTTATCTATGAGCTAAAGATATATCTAATCCGCCCTACTACTATGAATTTAGATGGGGATTCAAATATCAAATAGAAGTCTTTTACTTTCGTCTGGAACTGTGAATTGAATGAATAGAATAAAAGGATGAAATCAATAAAAAGAACGAGGAATTCAACTAATGGTTCAGAACAAAGAAATGGAAGAATAAAAAAAAAGTCGTATGGATTCACAAAAATCCCGTCGATAGAAACTAAAAAAGAGCTATATATATATAAGTAGTTCTGATGATTCAATAATATTAATATTAGTCCATTACTGCAATTGGCAGTTGTTAGTTATTTTGTCTGGATGAATCTTAGTGATGGAATAATTAAATCATAATTACTTGGATGATTGTATCATTAACCATTTTTTTTTTTTTTATTTTTGTGTGAGGAACTTATCATGAATCCACTGATTTCTGCCGCTTCCGTTATTGCTGCTGGATTAGCTGTCGGACTTGCTTCTATTG